TATAGAACCATACACATTTGAAAAAAGTTAGTTATCCAATCAATGGTAGTGTATTATAAATAATGTTTTTTTAATTATTGAATTCACTGAGAATCAAGTTAAATGTGAGTTTGGTTTTTAATAATTCATAAAATAGATTATCACAATTGAAACAATTCAATTAGATTCGAAATCTAGAAATCGCTTGTTTGTAGTTGTAGAAGATAAAATATTTTTTTTGTTGGAATCCTTTTTACGTTTCGTTTAAAGAATTGGTCAGTAATAAATAAGAATATATAGATAGTATTTAACGAACAAAGACTCAAAGAATTCAATATTAAATATTCTTACTAAAACATCTTTTTACTTTATAATATGTAAATAATAAAGAAAAAATATCTAATTTGAGTGATGAGTGATCATGTGATGATTTTCTTGTCATTCGAAATATTAATACTATTTGAATGAATATCCGGCGGAATTTAATGAATTAAAAAGTTTATTAAAAATAAAGGGTGTATTATAAAGTCACTATTCGTTACTAAAAAAATAAGTTCGATACAATAAAAAAAAACTTTCAGTTTATTTTTTGGTTATTATCATATAGGTAAAAAATAGAAACTTAGGTAAGTGTTTTATAAGAATATGTATAAAAAGAACATATTTCCTTTCTCCCCTATTATGCTTATATGCTTACTATAACTAGTTATTTTGGTTTTCTATTAACGGCTTTAACTATAACCTCAGCTTTATTTGTTGGTATGAGTAAAATACAACTTATTTGATTTAAAATTTATTAACCTAAAAAAAAAAAATAAAAAGAAAGCGTTCTGTGGGATTCCAGATATTTACTTCCCCTGTACCACCCCTTATTCATTTTCATTGATATTCGTGGTCAATTCGAATTAATATTTAGAGATATATATTATTACTCTTCGGTTTCCCCTTATCAAACAAATTAAAATGATTGAAGTTTTTCTATTTGGAATTGTATTAGGTCTAATTTCTATAACTTTGGCTGGATTATGCATAACTGCGTATTTACAATACAGACGTAGCGGTCGGTTGGACCTTTGATTAATTAAAATACGATATGGTCTCCCCCTTTCTTGAACTTTAATACGCAGGAGTGAAAAGTCAGATTGTTGTTTGTTTCAGTTAGTGAAGTTATTTAGTATAGTTCGACCTAATAAGAATGGAATCACGCTCTGTAGGATTTGAACCTACGGCATTGGGTTTTGGAGACCCATGTTCTGCCGAACTGAACTAAGAGCGCTTTCTTAGTACGGGTTATAAAGAAAAATATTTTTTTTGTAACTCTAATACATCATATACTATTACTATGATATATGGTATTAGACGATGCTAAATTCTTATTAGTATTTCTAAATTTAATGGATACCGCCTTGCTGCTCATAGAAAAAGTGATAGGCAGGGATGACAGGATTTGAACCTGTGACATTTTGTACCCAAAACAAATGCGCTACCAAACTGCGCTACATCCCTTTCAATTGAGCTGCAGTATCGTTGTAGAGAATCCCCGTCTTTGTTTCCATATCGGTATTTCATATGCATCATTTTTTTATGTTTTAAGAGAAAAAAAGTTTATCTACCGAATGGTTATCCATTTTAATTAGGAATTCCGACTATACCTAGAAGCGGTTCTTAACTACATATACAATGTATTTCAATAAAAATAAAATAAGGAGGATTTTCAATGCGAGATCTAAAAACTTATCTCTCCGCGGCACCAGTACTAAGTACTCTATGGTTTGGATCTTTGGCGGGTCTATTGATAGAGATCAATCGTTTTTTCCCAGATGCGTTGATATTCCCCTTTTTTCATTCTAGTTATTGACAAGGGGTGACGAAGATTAGAGATATTATTTCTCTTCCCTTTTATTTTTAGAATTGAATTTAAAGTTCGTAATTTATATTTTTTTGTTACTCTTTCTTCATTTCGGATTGGAACTAGAAGAGTTGAGTGAATCAAAAATCAAAAGGGGGCCAAAGGTGGTAAAGATTCCCCGGTAACGGTTATTTTAGAGCGTATCAGCTGTGTTCGAAAGAGTATTAATAAGGAATTCGCGGGTATTTCCAGATATATTACTCAAAAGAATCGCGCCCAAATTACTAAACCTGTTGTTTCAAACATACGATACAGTTCATGGGGAGGTAAAGAAATAGATTACATTAGTTTCTATATGTAAATCTGTCAAATACCAGCAAAAAATAATATTATTATCATCATTATATAATATATAATGTTCTATTTATATATATCTATATATAATATAACAAACAATATAGAAACAAATCCAATTTCGTAATTTGAATTAATTTGAATCTGTCGGAAATAGGATTTCGGAATAATAAATCAAAAAATTATGGCTAAACCTAAACGGCGCTTTCTGAAATCCAAGCGGCCTTTTCATAGTCGATTGCCCCCGATTGGATCGGGGGATCGAATTGATTATAGAAACATGAGTGTAATTAGTCGATTTATTAGTGAACAGGGAAAAATATTATCTAGACGAGTAAATAGATTGAACTTGAAACAACAACGATTAATTACTAGTGCTATAAAACAGGCTCGTATTTTATCTTTATTACCCTTTATTAATAATGAAAAACAATTTGAAAGAACCAAGCCCGCTCCTAGAACCTTAGGCTTTGGAACCAGAAAAAAATAAGCTTATTCTTCAATTGAATCAAAAATACAATCCGAACTCAAACGCAGAATAATGTTTTTTTTATTGAGCATGTTCTGAATATTTTAGATTATCATATTTTAATTCTCTTATCATCCGACTCCACTTTCCCGGAGTTTATTCTCCGGGGAACGCCGTTTAAATCATTCCGATGTATTTATCCTTATTTCATGATCTCATTGAAAATTATATAAAGACAATTCCTATTTGATATAGCTATTTGTGCCATTATTTTACGATTCAGAAACAACTGCTTCTTCTGCAGATCATGTATTAATTTACTATAACTCTGCGATACCCTAACCCTATTCCCGCGAATTACTGCGTTTAGCCGAAGGATCCACAAACGACGAAAGTTCCTCTTTTGTTTATCTTTATCTCGATGAGCCGAAAGCAAAGCTCTTATTTTCTGTTGAGTAATAGTTCGAGTAAGTCTTGAATGAGTTCCTCGAAAGCTTGCTGCAAATAAACGAATTTTTTTTCTACGCCTCCGAGCTATATGTCCTCGTATAATTCTGGTCATTGACTAAATGGAACTTTGATTAATAACTAATGAATTGATTTTATTTTAGTTATTATTTTCCTTGTCTATTAATAACAAAACGATTGTTCCAATGTATAAAATAAAAATTCCAACAGCTTTTGCTGCTATAACCCTTCCCTCCCGACCACCCTATTTGTTTATTTTTTCTATTCATTTTACCCCAAACTAAGAATTTGGATTAGTATTAGATGTCAGAAATATAATACATATAAATGTAGAAACTAAAGGAAAATGGTAGGTTCCATCGTTTCTATGGTTATTTATTAAATAAAACAATAAAACGGTGAGGTCCTCTCTATACACCGGAGCCCCCTTCATTTAACTAACAAGGTTAGGGCCACTTGTACAGTTCACATCGCTCTACCTATGAATTATCTAGTACTAGATCTTTCACAATAAGATCAATTTGGATAGTAACGGTATTTAATTAGGAAAGTTGGCTGGGGGTAGTTGATTCTGTTAGTCCGTTCTTTAAAGAATGCGAGCATAGGGTTAAGGATTTCTCCGCTTAATGAAATAAGCATTTGCTACCACTGGAGACTTTTTTCTTATCGTAAATTGTGTAAATTGAAGTGAGTAGATTTACACCAATATAAAACCATAAGTTTCATACACAAACAATAAGGATATGATAGATTATATCTTTTTTTTATTTAGATAATGAATAGAGTTATTCGATTCTATCCTATTCCTAGGTAGTTGATACTGTATTTTTGATTTTGTCCTTATGCTATATAGGATTTGAACGAGTCGCACATACACCCTAGTACATGTTCCTCGGCGCTGAGGACATCCCCGAAGAGCAGGGGATTTTGTGACATTTCTGATTGGCTGTCTTGTATTTCTAATAAGTTGTTTAATAGTTGGCATGATGAATCATATCCATAATGAGCCGGTTTAGATCAATCCTAACCAGATAATTATGAATGACTTTTAGTTAATAGAATTTTTAATTCAGTAAAAAGCGAAAACGCCAAATCCGGATATTTGCGTAAAATACAGGACAATTTCATTCATCCGCCATCCGCTACAAGATCAACAATTCCATGAGCTTGGGCTTCTGTTGCTGACATAAACACATCCCTTTCCATGTCTTCTGATACAACCCATAGGGGTTTGCCCGTTCTTTGTACATAAATCTCTGTCAGGGTTTCGCGCAATTTCAGAAGTTCTTCCGCTTCTAAGACAAATTCTACTGTTTGGGCCTCAAAATAAGAACTAGCAGGTTGATGAATCATTACCCTGATGATGTGATATAATAAAAAGTTATTCTATTTCTGAAGAAAAAAGAGCAAATACAACAACCGTACAGGCATCTTTTGCACGTTGCATACGGCTCTACAATGTAATTTACTTTCACTTTCCATCGAAGAAAGATAAAAACTATCATACCTATATCTGTAAATTTTCCAATTTGCCATCTTTACTTTATTTTTCCGAGCTAAAAAAACATAATATGATGGCCCCGTTGCTTTATATATTTATTTCGTCTGTAAGTCGGCAATCCCAAAGTTTCTTGTTGATTCAATCAAATAAAAAAATATAAGTCGTACTCTTTCATAACATAAAGGTTGTTCATAGCCTCCCCGTGTGAAAACAAAAAAGTTTAAAAGTTTGTGCCGCTGCAACAAACTCCCGATATATAAAAACGAAAATATTTTTTAATCTCATACTACTATATCGATACATAATATAATGTTTTGGTTTTTAAAAAATAATAAAAAAAATTCATATCGAATTCGAAGTGCCATGCTGTTATTACTTAATATTCCGATTTCATATGGCGAAGGCATAGTTTACTTTTGTCTCTCAAATCAAAAAACTCATTGGCGCCAAGCGTGAGGGAATGCTAGACGTTTGGTAATAGCTCCTCCAACGAGGAGAAAAGATCCCATTGAAGCGGCTAATCCCATGCATATTGTATGTACAGTTGGTCGCACAAATTGCATAGTATCATAAATAGCAACTCCAGGTATTACCCACCCGCCGGGAGAGTTTATAAAAAAAAATAAATCTTTGGTATCATTTTCTATACTGAGATATACCAAAAGACTAATAAGTTGATTCGAGATCTCACTATCAACCCCCTGGCCTAAAAAAAGTAGTCTTTCTCGATAAAGTCGGTTAATTAGGATTAAATTGTCCCCCCTAGAAACCATACATGCACCTTTTGATGTATACGGTTCAACAAAATTGGGGAAAAATCAATGTGTAGTGTATATTTCCGCCGATTTATTTTTTAATAGCGAGTTCTTTCGAACAAAGGAACTTTTTTATTGCATATTTCACATATTTCAAAAAGGCTGAGTTTTTTCCTTTTCCCCAGAATTCGAATAAAAAAAAGAGGGCGTAAAACTTATCGAACGAACTTTTCATTGATGTATTGTTTTCACCGATATTCAATCCAAATCATGATGCTATTTTCTTGTTCCTGAATGGGACTCTTTAATATTTTTAGGTTTATGTTCTACTCCGGGTAAAGATCCGCCCGATTTTGATTTGCATATGCATATATAGGGCAAATACGCCTAATACCATTACCGTTTTTTTTGCTTTGTTACACATACACAACCCCGCCTTTTTTCAATTCATTTCATTTGATTAAGATATCTCCTATGGAAACCAGTTAAGTGAAAATCATCATTCATAACATATATTTCCGATTCGGGTTTTCTAAACGGAGTCTGGATACTTCATTTTATTGGTTCATCCAAGTCAACCATAAACTATTTGAAGTGTAATTGATAATATTAATCCGAACCCCCCATACAAATACAAAAAAGGATCTAATTAATTGTACTTCACGCTTCAATTTTTTGACGATTCAATCAATCATTTTATATTTTAGGGTGAAACATAGGATATCTCGGAAAGATAACGGGTAAATCCCATATGACCCAAGATATCTGACAAGCCGCACTATATGTCAATCCAAGTTGAATAGGCCTCCCCGGGAAGTCGAAAGGGTACTCTTGGAACACCAATAGGCATAAAAATAAGGACTTTGAGGACTCTATTTCACTTTGATGTGGAAACGTAACAACGGGTTTATTATCTTCATAATACTAACCCTTTATCATAATCATAAAAAAATGTAGATTAGAAAAGTTTAATCTAAAGAAAACAAAATCAATCCTAATTAAAGTAAAATTCGTACGAATAGGCGGGTCCCTTGAAAGCTGATAGGGACACAGTAGTTGCTCATATAAAGTAAAGTGGTCTTAACCCCCCATTGCGTATTAGTACTTATCGGGTATAAAATAAATCTGTTTATCTTTGTTCCTACAAGCGGAATTTTTTGGTTAATTAGTAACAGAATACCAATAGAATAGAAAAAGAGGAATCCATGTTTCGCAACAATCTACTGAAAGGGACGAAAGGGAGGAGGTCCGTAGTTTTTTCCAATGCAATAAAATTTAAATTTTTCTTTGCTAAAGTGAGGGGTATTTCCATGGGTTTACCTTGGTATCGTGTTCATACCGTTGTATTGAATGATCCTGGTCGGCTAATTGCTGTCCATATAATGCATACAGCTCTGGTTTCTGGTTGGGCCGGGTCGATGGCTTTATATGAATTAGCAATTTTTGATCCCTCTGACACAGTTATTGATCCAATGTGGAGACAAGGTATGTTCGTTATACCCTTTATGACTCGTTTAGGAATAACCAATTCGTGGAGTGGTTGGAGTATCACAGGGGGGGCTATAACGAATCCGGGTATTTGGAGTTATGAAGGCGTGTCAGGGGCACATATTGCATTTTCTGGTTTGTGCTTCTTGGCCGCTATTTGGCATTGGGTTTATTGGGATCTAGAAATATTTTTTGATGACCGTATAGGAAAACCCGTTTTGGATTTGCCCAAAATATTTGGAATTCATTTATTTCTCTCAGGAGTAGCTTGCTTTAGTTTTGGTGTATTTCATGTAACTGGCTTGTATGGTCCTGGAATATGGGTTTCTGACCCTTATGGGCTAACTGGAAAAATACAACCGGTAACTCCGGCGTGGGGTGTGGAAGGTTTTGATCCTTTTGTTCCAGGAGGAATAGCCTCTCATCATATTGCAGCAGGGACATTGGGAATATTAGCGGGCCTATTCCATCTTTGTGTCCGCCCGCCTCAACGTCTATACAAAGGATTACGTATGGGCAATATTGAAACCGTTCTTTCCAGTAGTATTGCTGCTGTTTTTTTTTCCGCTTTTGTAGTTGCTGGAACCATGTGGTATGGTTCAGCAACTACGCCAATCGAATTATTTGGACCCACCCGTTATCAATGGGATCAGGGATACTTCCAGCAAGAAATATATCGAATAGTTGGCACTGGGCTCTCCGAAAATAAAAGTTTATCGGAAGCTTGGTCTAAAATTCCCGAAAAATTAGCCTTTTATGATTACATCGGCAATAATCCGGCAAAGGGGGGCTTATTTAGAGCGGGTTCAATGGACAACGGGGATGGAATAGCTGTTGGGTGGTTAGGACACCCCATCTTTAGAGATAAAGAAAGGCGCGAACTTTTTGTACGTCGTATGCCTACTTTTTTTGAAACATTTCCAGTTGTTTTGATAGACAGAGACGGAATTGTTAGAGCGGATGTTCCTTTTAGAAGGGCAGAATCGAAGTATAGTGTCGAACAAGTAGGTGTAACTGTTGAGTTTTATGGTGGCGAACTCGACGGAGTCAGTTATAGCGACCCTATTACTGTTAAAAAATATGCTCGACGCGCTCAATTGGGTGAAATTTTTGAATTTGATCGTGCTACGTTGAAATCTGATGGGGTTTTTCGTAGCAGTCCAAGGGGTTGGTTTACTTTTGGGCATGTTTCCTTTGCTTTGCTCTTTTTCTTCGGACATATTTGGCATGGTGCTAGAACCCTGTTCCGAGATGTTTTTGCTGGTATTGACCCAGATTTGGATGCTCAAGTAGAATTTGGAACATTCCAAAAACTTGGAGATCCAACTACAAGAAGACAGGTAGTCTAATACAACAATTTTTCGCTTTTATTTACTATTATTTTGGGCAGTTGACATAGGCAGGGTATCTATCATAGAAATATTGATTTGAACCATTGTCCGCTCTTTGACTTCTGCTCTTTATTTCACCGTGAAATAATCCCAACTAAACATTTAGGTACGGAAGCTAGAATTGTAAACCACGATTGAATCTATGGAAGCATTGGTTTATACATTCCTTTTAGTCTCGACTCTAGGAATTATTTTTTTCGCTATCTTTTTTCGAGAACCGCCTAAAGTTCCAACAAAACAAAAAAGATGAAATTTTTTTAATTAATTATCTCAATTGAAGTAATGAGCCCCCTTGCGGGGGGGGCTCATTACTTCAACTAGTCCCCGTGTTCGTCGAATGGATCTCGTAGTTGTTGAGAGGGCTGCCCAAAAGCGATATATAAGGCGTACCCAGTAAAACTTACAAGTAAACCAGATATAGAGATGGCAACTAGGGTTGCTGTTTCCATTGTTATATAATTTTAAGATCGCAATAGATCTATGATAAGATTATTTATTTTTACATTTACAACGTAATGGTATACAAAGTCAACAGAGCTTAATCAATACACTAGGATTTATGGCTACACAAACCATTGAGGTTAATTCTAAATCTGTTTCAAAACGAACTAACACAGGATCGTTATTAAAACCATTAAATTCGGAATATGGTAAAGTGGCTCCCGGGTGGGGAACTACCCCTTTGATGGGTGTTGCAATGGCTCTATTTGCAATATTTCTATCTATTATTTTGGAAATTTATAATTCTTCGGTTTTACTATATGGAATTTCAATGAATTAGATCCATAAGATCTACGAAATCTTAGTTTTGCTAGAACCATTTAGGTCTTGAATTTCTAGTCCATTCTATTTTGGTAGTTTGACCGTGGAATTTTTTTTTATGGACTGTATTTCCGGAATATGAGTGTGTGACTTGTTATAATGGCTTCTAGTGATAATACAGAGAACGAGTCTGTCATCTTTCTTGATAAAGATGGGTGGTTCTACCTCGTCGGATATTGATTCTAGTATCTGGAACACGGAATATATGAAATAAATCAAGAAATATTGGAACTATGATTCATACTTAATATTCATACCTTATGTCCGGACTCCAACAAATTAAAAAAATAATAATAAAATTTTGGACGGTTTTTATTCTTTCAAGCTTCTATTTATGCTTAAGATCGATTCAGTGAATAAGTGATTATCTTGTGGTTTTTACTCATGGAATCTTTGTTTGGTCTTATCTTGGCTTGGAGATTTTGTTGAATCATGGCGGTTCTAGTATGAATCTGAGGTTTTAGTCGATTCATAAAGTCCTAACAAGATAAATTCCTATCAAAATCAATAATAAAGAAAATAATAGTAAAACCGTTCTATGTATGCAAACAAAAAGACTAAATCAAAGAAATAGGTAAAGAGAAAATTCAAGAAGCCTGTAACGATCAACATATGAATGAGCCAACTTGATATTGTGGCATTATCATCACAAAAAAATAGCTTTCGTATTTTTTTTTTGATCTTTAGAGAGAAAAGAAAAAATAGGAGGATTCATAAGTTTTAACTAGTTTATTACATATACGTTGCAATCAGGATTTTAGTATTGAGGTGTTTCTGCTTGAGCTGTACGAGATAAAAGTCTCATATACAGTTCTAAGAGAGGGAGTTTATTTGGTTTACCTATCTCAATAAAATTTATGATTGGTTTGAAGAACGTCTCGAGATTCAGGCGATTGCAGATGATATAACTAGTAAATATGTGCCTCCCCATGTCAATATATTTTATTGTCTAGGAGGAATTACGCTTACTTGTTTTTTAGTACAAGTAGCTACAGGATTTGCTATGACCTTTTACTATCGTCCGACCGTTGCTGAGGCTTTTGCCTCGGTTCAATACATAATGACGGAAACTAAGTTTGGTTGGTTAATCCGATCGGTTCATCGATGGTCAGCAAGTATGATGGTCCTAATGATGATTCTGCACGTATTTCGTGTATATCTCACAGGTGGGTTTAAAAAACCTCGCGAATTGACTTGGGTTACGGGTGTGGTTCTGGCTGTATTGACCACATCTTTTGGTGTAACTGGTTATTCTTTACCTCGGGATCAAATTGGTTATTGGGCGGTAAAAATTGTAACAGGTGTGCCTGAGGGTATTCCTGTAATAGGATTGCCTTTGGTAGAGTTATTACGTGGAAGTCCTAGTGTGGGACAATTCACCTTAACTCGGTTTTATAGTTTACACACTTTTGTATTGCCTCTTCTTACTGCTGTATTTATGTTAATGCACTTTTCAATGATACGTAAACAAGGTATTTCAGGTCCTTTATAGAAAAGATAGATTATAACTATTTGGACTAAATAGTTTATCACTTGGTGGAGGAACAATAGGTTTTCATTGCTATAAGTATGGATTATTGAAAAGAATAAGACATGTTTTTGGCTATTTCTCTTTAACTCTGGACTGCAGTTTAATTGTAGTTTATTTGATACGAATAGTTGAAGTGAACTCTCCGAAGAGAAAAAACGGATTATGGCAGTGTGTGACTTGAACTACTGATTTGGCCGTGCAGACATATGCTCTTATCTATCTGCCACATTTTAATTCATAACCAAACGTGTTCTTGTTTCAACCACCGGCGTAATCTCACGTAAGCCGGTTTGATTGAAGATAATCTTTTCTATGATCCACAGTAGAACTAAGTTGGGTTGTGCATAGGCTTCGTAAGATCCAGTCTACTAAGTAATGGTGTAGCATAATTAATATTTTTTTATATTTCACTAACTAATAGTATGGAAATGCATTCATTTCTTTTGCATTGATTAGATTGAGAACATTATCGGAGTGAAACAAAGGATCTAAAGAAGAACAGAGGCTACACTTTGTTAGTAACAAGTAAACCCTTTCCTTTGCATGTAAAAAGTCTCCAACTATCTTAGGTATAAACAAAATATAGAGGTTTGAGATGACCCAGAAAGCATTTTATCATGATCAACTTTGTAAGCCTATTGGGGTGTTGAGTAGTTACTTGTAAGATCAGAGCGACGAATGACTAGATTATTGTAACTGTGGATAAAGGGGTGGAATTCGGTAAAAGTTTTCTTACTTTATTACATATAAGTATTCATATCTGTGTAGACGTGTATAACAATATAATATCAATTTTTATAACATTTTTTTTGATCCCTTTGATTCTTTTGCTCGAGCCGGATGATCAAAAATTATCATATCCGGTTCCTTCGGGGGGTAGATCTATCATCACCTATCTCAATAACAAAAAAACCTGATTTAAATGATCCTGTATTAAGAGCTAAATTGGCCAAGGGGATGGGCCATAATTATTACGGAGAACCCGCATGGCCAAATGATCTTTTATATATTTTTCCGGTAGTAATTTTAGGAACTATTGCATGTAACGTGGGCTTAGCGGTTCTAGAACCATCAATGATTGGTGAACCCGCGGATCCTTTTGCAACTCCTTTGGAAATATTACCAGAATGGTATTTCTTTCCTGTATTTCAAATACTTCGTACAGTACCCAATAAATTATTGGGTGTTCTTTTAATGATTTCAGTACCCGTGGGATTATTAATAGTACCCTTTTTGGAAAATATTAATAAATTCCAAAATCCATTTCGTCGTCCAATAGCGACACCCATATTTTTGATTGGTACCACAACAGCCCTTTGGTTGGGCATTGGGGCAACACTCCCTATTTATAAATCCTTAACGTTAGGTCTTTTTGAAATTAATTAAATTGTAAAAAAAAAAGATTATATATTATTATATAATGTGTGTATCTAGGGAATAACTGTTTCAAACTGAAGTTTTTCCCTAGATACATTTGTTCAATTAGATTCAGTATCTATTTCAAATATATGGATTATACTAAATACTAAAGGTTCAAAACACCCTTTGTAGTTTTATAATTTAAAAGATAAAAATAGATTTAAAATATATTTTTTGGAAAACCAAGTTCGGAATGCTTTTCTAGAATATCCCATATAGGTTTTACATCTGCTAGTCGAAAATGCTCTATTTTAATAAGATCTTCTTTACTTTTATTCAAAAAATCCAACAATGTATGTATATTTGCACTTTTAAGGTAATTATAGATCCTGGGGGGCAATTCTAATTGGTCAATATAAATATATTTCAATGTTATTTTTTCTTTATTTATCTTTAGTTTAGTGAATTTATCGTTAAGGGTAAAAAGAGGTAAAGTCATTTTGTATTTATTGTCTTCTAAATATAAGTTTTGTTCTTCCACATGTAGAAAAGGTATAAATAAATCAACTAAGTTTCGGGAAGCTTCATGAAGTGCTTCTTTCGGAGTTAAACTGCCATTTGTCCAGATTTCGATAAAAAGTATCTCTTGTTTTTCATTCCCATAGGAATGAATGCTATGATTCACATTTTGAACAGGCATGAATACCGCATCTATAGGATAATTTCCGTCTTGAAAATTATTTAACGTTTTTATACGGTATCTACGATTCCGCTCGATTTGTAATCCAATACAAAAATCAATGGGTTCTGTCAAACTAGCTATATACTGTGTATTATCAATGATTTTCACAAAAGGCGGTGAAATGATATCTTGGGCAGTTACATACCTCGGGCCCCTGGCACAAATAGATGCGTCCCAAGTTCCATACAAATTACTTCTCAATACAATCTCTTTTAAATTCATTAAAATTTCATGTACTGACTCTTGAATACCTACTACGGTAGAATATTCGTGTGGTATTTTATCAGATTTTGCACGTGTGATACACGTTCCGTCTATTTCTCCAAGCAAAGCTCTTCGCATCGTAATGCCTATTGTATCGGCTTGCCCTTTCATAAGTGGAGACAGAACAAAACGGCCATAATAAAAACGCTTATTGTCTACTTTTGATTCAACACATTTCCACTGTAATGTCCGAGCGGATACTGTTACTTTCTCTAGAACCATAGTAATATTGGTTGCTCCGATCATTGAATCGTTTATTTCTCTTGAATTATTTTCAATGTTTATTTTTACACACGTCTTTTTTTAGGAGGCCGACAGCCATTGTGTGGCATGGGGGTTACATCGCGTACAAAACTTAATAGCATACCACTTCTACGAATAGCTCGTAATGCTGCATCTCTGCCGAGACCGGGGCCCTTTATCATGACTTCTGCGCCTTTCATACCTCGTTCCACTACAGTATTAATGACGTTTTCTGCTGCGGTTTGCGCAGCAAATGGTGTCCCTCTTGTTGGACCCTTGAATCCACAAGTACCGGCGGAGGACCACGAAATTACCAGACCTCGTCCATCTGTAACAGTTATAATGGTATTGTTGAAACTTGCTTGAACGTGAATAACTCCCTTTTGTATTCTAGGTGCATTCTTAGATAAACCAATACGTCCATTCCTACGTGAACCGATTCTTGATATAGGTTTTACCATATTGTATCATTTCATAAAAATGAGTTGGCAAGAGATATATGGATATATCCATTTCATGTTAAAATGAAGGGTGTTTTTTTTGTTATTATTATCTTTTTTTTATTCTATTATTTATTATAATTTGGATGTCGGGTCTTTTCAATATTTTTTTTAGAAAGGTTATCCCTGTCTTTGTTTATGTTTCGGGTTGAAACAAATTACTAGAATTCGTCGTCGCTTTCGGATCAATCGACATTTTTCACAAATTTTACGAACCGAGGCTCTTATTTTCATATTTGGAATTCCTTACTTACTTTGATTTTGAATCTGTTTTTTTGGTTGGACGAAATTTATTTATATCTAATATATATTTTCAATTTATAACCTAAAATTGTGTTTTCACGAAAGGTAAAAATTGAAAAAAGGATCTAATCCTTTAAATCTTTGTTATAGATTATGCGTTCTTTGGTTAAATCATGCAAGTATACGTATAAAATTACGTCGGATCCTTCCTGTGGGAAGTAATTCAATAATTAAACCTTCATGAGTCCATTTTTGTTCTTTCATTTCCAAGTAAAACTCATTGAATTATTAAGTATAAAGTAGTAGTGATATTAGACAACTAACAACTCGTTTTCGTTTTTTTTCACAAAAAGTTTTTTATCCAATTCGGATATCAGAAATAATTACCATATATAATACATAATTTCTCCGCCGATTTCTTCGAATCGAGCTTCTCGGTCTGTCATTATACCTCTCGAGGTAGAAAGAATTACAATACCCATACCACTTAAAATTCTAGGAATTCGTTGATAGTTTGAATATATTCGTAAACCGGGACGGCTAATTTGTTTTAAATTCAAAAAATTTCTTCTATATGGTTTTTGCCTACTCTTTCGATGTCGTAGGGTTGAAATCAAAAAATCTTGGTTGCTTTCCTCATGCTTTTTCACGTTTTCGATAAAACCTTCTCGTAAAAGTATTTTAACAAAGTTTTCGGCGATGTTAGTCGATGCTATTCGAACCGTTACTTTTTTATTCATGTCAGCATTTCGTATAGAGGTTATTGTATCAGTACTAGTGCCTTTACCCACGATGAACAAATACTCCGAAGTTTTATATAATCAACATGTTTTTATTTATTTTTTTCGTTTTTAAATATGTTTAAAAAATATGAAATAAAGGCATATACGTGAAATAAAATTAACTAATGAATTTATTTCATTCAAATATCCGACTATAAATTATAATACCTCGGGGGCTAATGATATTATTTTAGTAAAATTTAAATGTCTCAATTCCCTGGCAATTCCACCAAAAACTCGAGTTCCTTTTGGATTTCCTTCTGGATCAATGACAACCGCAGCATTATCATCATTTCGTATTATTATACCATTTTCGCGTTTGAGTTCTTTACAAGTACGGACAATTACAGCCCTGACCACTTCTGATCTTTTTAAGGGCATATTGGGCATTGTGTCTTTGATCACAGCAAGAATAATGTCACCAATCTGAGCATACCGGCGATTGCTAGTTCCTAGGATTCGAATACACATCAACTCTCGAGCTCCGCTATTGTCTGCTACAGTTAAATGGGTATGAGGTTGAATCATAATTTTTATAATCTCCTATTGCAATCAAAGCATTTTTTAGTTATACATTTCTATCGTGAAATAATGAATTTAGTTTGTATAGGCATTTTGGACGCCGCTTTGCCCATTTCATAAAGTATTCGATGACCGCTACCCAATATTCGGGGGATCCTTTCCCCGAAACCATCCGAGTTTCTGTTGGTTTTACTGTAATTGGTTTGTATGAAAATATACGTACCCAGACCTTTCCACCTCGGCGTGTGTTTCGTGACATTGTTCGGCATCCCGCTTCTGCTTCTATTTGACTAGATGTGATCCAAGCGGGTTCAAGTACCTGAAGAGCATATTTACCAAAACAAATACGATTGCCTAGATAAGATATTCCCATCATTCTTCCTCTATGTTGTTTACAGAATTTGGTGTTTGGGGGGTTATAGTTGATGATTGTTTCTTCTCTTCTCTACTACAGAACCGTACATGAGAGTTTATTCTCATACAGCTCCTCGCGAATTAAAAAAGGTGTTCAAAAATTATTCATTTTTACTACACGTATTTAATGAATAATTCACAAAATCTTGGGAGTTTTTTCGATTTCATGTGCGGTCGAATATTTACTCTTTATAATATCTAGTTCAGTCTTAAAGACAGTTCATGACTTCTCAGCATACTTGACCGTTTGTTCCGCCATCCCGCCCAATGAATCTTATGTTCAACAAAATTTGTATTCACGGGTTCCGCCCGTCTCTAAATTTATATTAATGGTTAGGTCTGAATTTCCCAAATCATAATCTTTATTTTGTTTATGCAAAAAGTATTTTAGTTGCTACAACGATATAATCCATATATCATATCTTGACTTTTTGGAGTTCAGATAATACGAAACGGTGGATTTTTTATTAGTTCTGTTCTATAGTTATTAGTTCATATTACAAGCTTGGTCCATTTTCTTTTTAAATTCGAACCCTAAATAAAATCAACGAGTCACACACTAAGCATAGCAATTAGATCAAATGGATAGTTAATTAAATTTTTATTTTTTTCCATTACTAACAGATAGACAAGTAGAGTCTTATTATTCCTCGTTTCTAAATATCCAAATTTTGATGCCTAATATACCATAGATAGTTCGAGTTGGATAGGAACAATAATCAATTTTAGACCGAATGGTTTGTAGAGGAACTTTACCATCTCTGATCCATTCGACATGTGCTATTTCTTTTCCGTCGATCCGGCCTGCAATTTGTATTTGAATTCCCTTTGTATTTGCCTGTTTGGTTAATTCAATAGCTTTTTTAATTGCTTTGCGAAATGACACTCTATTTTTTAATTGGTCGGTTATAAATTCTGCAAGAATATTAGGGTAACCATAAGGTTTTGCTATTTTTTTAATAGTAATGTTAAGCTTTTTTGTCATATAATTCAATTCTTTTTGTACGTTCATTTGTAAGTCTTCAAGTCCTCTCAATTTCTCTCCTATTAATAACTTTGGGAATCCCATATAGATTATAACCTGAACCAAATCGACTCGTTTTTGAATCTTTATACGCGCAATACCGTCTACTTGGGAGGATATTCGCATATTTGTTTGTACATAATTCTTGATAAAATCCCGTATTTTTTGATCTTCTTGTAAACCGTAAGAATAATCTTTTGGTTGGGCAAACCAAAGGGAACGGTGATTTTGGGTTGTACCAAGTCTGAAAAGAAGTGGATTTATTTTTTGCCCCATACATCTCCACTATACGTCATATCTGTATACTTATTTTTAGAGATGCATCCGGTTTTGTTGAACCATATGATGTATTCCGCATATTCAGATAAAGATATATCTTTTAATACAATAGTTATATGACAAGTTGGACTTTTTATTAAATAATTACGTCCTCGAGCCTGGGCTTTTGATTTTTTCATGGTAGTACTTTTGTTAACTTCAGTTTTACTAATAACTAAAGTTTTTTTGTTAAAACCCATATTATGACTAGCGTTCGCTGCTGCGGAATAAACTAATTTTAAAATGGGATTACAGGTTCGATAAGGCATTAGTTCTAATATGCTAATTATTTCTTCGTAAGAACGCCCACGAATCTGATTAATTACTCTTCGTGCTTTATGAGCAGACATACTACATATATGTTGACTTAAAGCGTATGTTTTTGTATTTGACTTCTCCTCTCTCTTTGTTATCATAGTTCACCTCCTACTAAATTATATGAACGATAAAGATATTAAAATTAAATATTATATATATATTTA